ACAACCAATTTTTTTTCTTAGCCCCACTCTCGAGTAATTGGCCCCAGTCTGCTTTAGCCCTCTGACTAGACTTTTTTATATTATGGGTTTGGAACATATTAGACAGGGGTTCTCGAGCTCGAGGATGCTGCTTCATCGCGCGGACTCGAGAACAATCGGCTAGAATTGCGAAATCATCCTAAACGAGCGCTAGTTCGGTCCACCCTTACCTGCCTCTTTAGGTTCCCTGGTTGCGAATCTAATCATAGAATGAAGGTCCGTTTGAAGAAGGGTTCGTGCTCTACCCTTCTGGAATTCCCTAAAACGTCGTTTCGGGCTCCCACTGGCGCTATTTAGCCCTTGAACCGCGACCCGCCCAAGTCCCCGAGGAGACTATTCGCGGCATTTTCTTTTCTGAGAACATAAAAGGTAGGAATTGATGGATTCCATAGTTTTATATTCTAGTTTCCGGTTATGTCTCCGAGCTGGATTCTTTTTATTTAAACCTAGACGGAACGCACCTCGCCTCGATGTTCGGTGTTCTCTGGACAAAAAGGATGTCGACCAGATAAGATATGGGCGTGCAGATGGGCCCGAGTCCAGATAGAAATGGTTGTGAGGGTTAGTTGAGGAATCTAAGTGATTAGTCATCCTACCCTTATTCCTATCTGTATCGTTTCCCTATGAGGAGCCGAAATCGAAAAGGATTCACTTTCGATGTCAACTTACTTCGAATATAGCACAGTGGTAAGCCTTCTATTTTACAGAGGTTTGTGCACGTTCGAATATGGTGGAGTTAGTTAGTTAAGGGTTCGTCGAGCGTATAAGCTATCGTTAGTCGTTGAATATCGAAGTTTCCGCTCATGTATGGGCTCCTTCAACTACCACCACGAATGCAACAATAGACCTTCAATGCGCGAGCTATGGGCAAGCTCGCAGGCCCGGTGCCGGTGTAAGTCGCGGAACTCATTCATATAACACCTTTCAACCCATGACTTGCTACTAAAAAGCACCCTGGACGTACTAAGATAGACCTACATACCAGTAGCCAGAAAGGCAGGTCGACTCAGGCTGTACTCATAAACGCGTTAGGAAGAATTCAAGGCTTCGCTGCTAATAGGAATAGCTTCACAAGCTTTTGTATTCTTTGCATAAGTAAGCATGCGTGCATGCTCATGCTAGAAATGCAATACCGGTCTCAGCCTTTCCACAAAAGAAAGAAATGACTCGCGCTACATGCACCTTCCGACCAAACAAGGCGCTGCTTCTTCTAACTAACTAATAGTGTTGAGATATCTTAAGTAACTTAGTGCAAAATAAAAAAAAAAAAAATGAAAAACTTATCTGAAATTAGATACGAGGCCAGACAAAGAAAGACCAATCTCGCTGTCAAAGTCAGACCGAGCAGTCTAAGATTGAATAACCTGCAAACCTCATAAACTAGAACTAGTAAGTTTTCTTGTCTCTTCATTATGAGAGAGATTCTTTTTCTTTTATCAGCTCGGAAGTCTATGCTATCTAGATATTCTCTTAGCCAATTCATATCATTTCCGGGAGAAGCATTCCACCGATTGAAGTGAAAAGGTATCACACAGGGGGGATTCGGGTAGATATAGATTTAACTATATAGGATAGCGATTTCACACGAAAGGCGGCCAAAGATGTAATAGGAAAAAATTCCTTTGGGAAAGATCAGCGTTACGATCTGGATTCTAATTTTTAAAAATCTTGACAACCAAATTAAACTTCTTCAAGAAGAAGAATCCTTGTGAACATCGCCTTGGGCAGAGCCCTTCTAGCATCGCTTATTCCGGAAAGCCTTCAAAGATCGGAGTGCTTCACTGGAAAATACTTTTTCTACTGCAGAGGAGATCCCGCATCTGAATCTGAGAAGGAGAGTCTCCCCCCTCGGGGTGGCTTACTCATTTCTCTTTTCATTCCTTCTCTCCTTATCTCTTTAGCCCAGTTCCAGGGAAATTCTTTATGAATAAATAAAATATCCAGTAGCAAAGCAATGAGAATACCTTGAGAAGAATTCATCCCTCCACTGTCTACTGGAAGGCGGTCGTGCCAGATTGAAGGTGCAGATGAAGAAGACGGTGCTCTTAGCTCGAAAGGTGGAAGTCACAAAAGAATCATAGCTCTATGGATTGTCTCTCGTCCCAGCCTCACCTTGCGAAATCTTATTTGTTATAATGCTTTCCTTATTCCTATACTTTCTCTACCCTTATAGATGCAGACGTTAAGACTCATGCCATGTTTGCTCCTTATTCCTTTCCTTAAGCAAAGAAGTCAAAGTCTTATTAATGCTAGAAGATAAAGGGCGCTGGCCCTCCTACCTGACTTCTGCCCAGAAAAGAAATGGCTTGTTCTCGTAGGGATAAAAACCACTAGAAGAAAGACTTAAAGGAAGGGAAGCTGCAGACTAAAGGTTTCACTTTTCATATTCTCGAAAGACATCCATATTCTCATCTGGGTTCCTTGCCTTTTCTATCTATCCTCAGCTCTGCCCTAGCTGCAATCTTAGCTTACTCACAGGAACTACCAGATAGCTGCTCCATCTAAACCATTATGACTCTTCTCTAACCCTACAGTTAACAAGGGGCTACATGCCTCATATCCAACTCCCAACTAGGAGAGGAAGTCCCGGGAACAAGAGCTACCATCTACTTTATTCTGTTATGTCCTTCTCATGATCGTAGACCACCATCCTAGCTAGAGGGATCAGAAATTGAAGTTCCGAGGAAAGAGAGGTTGAGTTTGAATAATTCTTAGATAGAAGTCGTTGTGATATAGCGTATATAAATATAGATGGATGACTGGACTTGGCTGCGCCCTAAGCCAAGCTGCACTACGTAGCCCCTCTAAAACCATTACACCTATCCCGTCCAAAACAACATATACCTCAACAGCAGAAGAAGGAAGTCATCCTCAATGCCCTTCATCTGATCATCTTCTTCTTCCCACATTGATGACACGAAAGAGAACCCTCACCTAATGAAATGACCTCACGCCAGCGCTACCCTTAAAAGGTTTTGACGGAGCTTAACCGCTCTTCCTGCGATTCTTCTTTTTTATTTTAATGAGAACAGCACGGAACTAGACTAAGGAAGTCATCTGCGGTGCCCCTTGCACTTTCTGCCCTCCTTTAGGTCCGGTTTCGGTCCATCTATATAAGATGCCTTTGCCACCGCCGTCCCATCCACCATAACCCAACTATCCACCACATCCCTACTATTCCGACGATTCCGATACCTTCGCCTTGTTCAGTGATGAAAATCCAAATGGGTGCCATATTATGTGAAGTCTTGGGGGTGCAATGAGGGCTTAATGGACATTGTAGTCTATGGAGGGAAGCTTATACTGCTTGTGTAAGTGATCAAGTGCATGGCGATCGTTTGTGGCTTTGTGCTATGGTATCAAGTAATGTGGATATAGGAAGATGATCAAGTTTAATCTAGGGGGAAGAATAAATTTTGGGTTTTTTAGCTTTATCTAGTGTACCGCCCTGCCATAGTCGCGAGAGAGCAGAGGTGAGCTGTTTGTACTTCAGTAAGAACTATCTTTCTACTTCGACAAGGGAAAATAAAAAGAAAGAGTAGGGATCCTAAATAACCTATCCCGCCTAAAAGAGGTCGTATTTCCTCTTACTCGTGTACGTTTTGGCCTATACCTATAGTAAGAAAATGAAAGGCTGAAGGCTTCCACTCTACCTATATCCTTCGGAAGCTACCGCTTCTAGAATGCAAGCTTATCCTTGACTTTCTTTTTAGAGCATACCGGTCTTTCAATCGCCTACTCTTTGGCCATTAGTAAGATAGGCTCCAGCTCGTTAAACGAGCCTCTGTTTCTCTTTAAGTAGGAATTCCCGATCTATACCAGAAGGGCAGATGAGTTCTTCTTTCTTTTATCACTTAGCAGCTTGCTCGTGTTTGCACACTATAAGGAAGAAGAAAGGTTTACAGATCCTTCTTGATCTGCACCTGGATCAGATAGGGAGATTTCCGCCCTTTCCTTCCCTGCTCGCGCTAAAGCAATTGTAGCGAGTAGGAGAAGAATGCCGACGACATTCCATGTGTGGAACTTTCGGAATAGAATAGGCTCAATGACTTTGCCTGCTTTCTTGCTTTGCTTGCCCCGCTCCCCTTAGAAGCGTTGGTTGAACCGCTGGACTCTATCTCCGTTGATTACTATTGGATTGAGCTATAGAAGCTATTTGACCTACGTGAACACTTCAGCTAGCAGTATTGAGAAATCAATACATTCTATTGACAAAGGCATGCTGTCATATTCGAAATAATAATAAACGTTCGTTCCCATCCTGATGCATTCTACACCTGATCTTTCGATCATTGCTACCAATAGATGATCTAGTAAGACAAAGCCTTGAACCGGGTAACCCGTCATGGGAAACCACCTTGGTAGCTTTACCCTCTCACAGAGCCGTCGGTATCCCTGATAGAAAGAATCAAACGTCGAATGGTCCGAATGAATGCTACATCAGGAGCTGAGTTGACTTCACTCCCGGTGACCTGCCGTCGTAACAGCACTGTGGGCGGAAGTGACTATGTGATCACGGCTTCCGACACAGCATTCATCCAGACAAGCCCATTGGCTTTTCGAGTAGAGAAAGGTGGAAAATCGTCTACTTTATAAATAAGGCTAAGGCTTTCCTCTTTGTGAGGAATTCCCTCCAGGTTGTCTGCTTTATCGGGGTCACTCTCACTCTAAGTCCGAGCGCAGGACATCTTATTCAAGAACCCCTTTTATAAGAGAATAGGTTTTGTACCCTAAAAGGTGGTTCCATCCTGCATACTATATAATATAGTCATTCATTGGTTCATCTCCAGGTTCTGCCTCTTAATTCCCTACCCAATGGGGAGGGGAGGGGACGGGACAGCATTCTTCTCTTCACCCAGGGCTTTCTTTCTAATGTGCCTATCTATTATTAAGTATTTTCCTATCCTCCAGGTACCCCCTTATACAGGCATTCCGCTATCCCGATTGTCTTACTGATTATCTTCCCGAAACAAGAAAAAATTTCTTTCACTACACTAAATAGGAAGTTACATTTGTAGCAGTCCAAGAATTGCCCTATCCCCGAGGTCACTCTCAAGAGTACGACCGGAGGCCCATCTTCTTACTTAACGAGTTTGTGTCGCATAATGTGCCCTTCTTCCGGAGAAAGGAAGATTTTTTTAACAATGGAATCATGACAACGTCTAGTTCCGCTTCTTGCTCTTTTGCAAGAATGTCTTTAGTAGACGGTCCAACCAACGATTTGAATGAAAAATCCCGGGACAGCTATACCGATGTGTCAACGTCAACGGTACTTCTCTGATCTGATCGAGAATCATTCTCCAACCTGCTTTTAGTCAGGAATCTCGTAATTCCTTTCCCAATCCTGTTCCCAGGGCAGCGCTCAGTAGCAACCTCTCTTTGCAACCGGGGTATTGCTTTCCTATGCACCCATTTCTCTTGCTCGATGGGATATTAAGAATAAGCTGCAGCCTCAGATGAGGAGATGGCCAAAGATCTATTATCTGTCCCGTTTCCTTTAGCAAGATCCCTCGTGCGAACCCCCCCTAGCCGTAAACCACCTTTTAATATAATCAACCTAGCTAGCGGGCCCTTCTTTCTAAGCTAATAATAAAGAAATTCTTTGCCGGTTGGAAAAAGCCAAAGAGGAAGAAGAGCCTTACCCGCCTTCCAGCCCAACCCTGTCTTCCTCTTCACGATTCGACCGATGCGAGATCGGGCACTGCAGCCTTTTCATACTTACCTCCTGAGTCTGATGGATGTGCACCTTCCTTGACTTCTACATTGCGAACAGGTGCTTCCAACACAAAACATCCGGAAATAGACTACTCCCATATCCTACGCTAAAATGGAAATATCCTACCCACCTACACGAGCGGGATCCCTCTATCCCTTCCCTACCCTTATTTAATAATACTGAATGCTAACTTATCTCATTTACTAGCTATTCTATCTTGAGCAAGAAGACGGTACATAAATTGATACAAGAAGATAGTCCGAACCACCCAGTTAACAAAAGCGGAAGAATCTTCCTTACATGCGGATATTTGATCCATTATACTACGGGTCTGAGAACCAAAAGGTCAAGGATAGACGAAGAGAAGTGCTTTAAAACCGTTGTAACATGGATGAATCCCTATATGGAGTACAACAAGTGGCTTTATTTCAGTTGAGATTTCACGCTGGTCAAGAAAGCTTTCTTTCAGAACCTTCCGCGATACGCATTTGGTAGTAGCCCAACCGTAGATCCTACTTCGAGAAGTATCTCGCGCTGGGCGAAGAAGTCCGCAATCAAAGTGGACACTTGTTCTTGATGGTTAGGTTACCTTGTTGAGCGCCCGATAATCAATGCACAAACAAGGCGCTGCTTCTTCTGGAATAAATAAAACAGGGGCCCCCGCCCTCCCCCCTAGGAAAACCCGCCCTTTCCCTTATTTACCCCTTTCTTTTCTGGTTTATTTGGATGGCAAGAAAGAATCTTGTCTTCAATAGAACACCAAACTATCGGCCATTTTTGCCTCAGCTTGCAAACTCCTTTGATTGGGCAAGTCAAGTTGTTTGTTCAAGCTTCGGCTAAGGAATAAAAACCTTAATATAACCGACACTGGTATAGGCACGTTTTTGTGGCCTTCTCACCTGGTGGAATCATACCACTACTGTTTCCTATCTGGTTAGGTTTTCCAGATGGGTTAGTAGTTAATTGCTATCACCTTGGTATGGTGCGGTATTTTCTTTTGGAGTCGTGTCGTCCAGATGACAAGTATTTGTTGTCTGTGCGGGATGATTTGGAGCGTAAGCTCACTGAAGAAGGGGACTTCCACTTGAAGAGAGTTCTAAGGAGTTGTAAACCCTCAAGATCCCAATTTCGCAATCATCGTATAGTGATAACATAAAGTTCGAGAGCCTCTGCAACTCCCGTAGCCGGTCGATCATCTTGCTTTCCCTCTGAAAGCCTAAAATAGCTCTCGGAATTAAGCACCTTTCCAATGCCTAATGCCGCTCTAGCTGATGCGATAGTTGCACAGCTCCTTAATGCACTACCCTGACTTGGCACTTGACTTAACTTGCCTTCGAGACAGAGTGATGGTGCCTCCCCCTCATGAACAGCCAGCCCGCCCCTATGCGGCAGCCCTTACCTGCCTTGAACTACAGGAGCGGTCTTGCATACACACACACATATGAAAATAAGGCCCTTTTTCGATAGTTCTTCTAGGCCTTAGTCAAAGAATTGACTAAATACTAGAGTACTGCTAACAGGGAATGCTACCTTGACTCTGCTACTTCGCCCACCAAGCAAGTTAACCATAACTCCAAGTCTTGTCTTGAAAACAACCTCTCTGTGCCGTTAGTGCAACATTTCTCTAGTGTACTTTTTGGGTAGTGGTAACGGGCTCCAGAGCATACCGGTATTCAGTTTCTCTTATCACCGTAGTCATTTCTGAACCAGTGATTGTTCAACCTGAACAAATAGATAAGACTAGGAAATGCCCCCGGAGGGAACACCCAGATAGACTTGCTATCCCCCTGCTAGGGAACCCGTGCTGGAGCAATGTAACTGGATTAGAAAAAGGATATATTTCCACTTAGCTTAGCTATTGCTTGAAAGAGTCATTTCGATCCTTTCTTCTTTTTAGTAGGTGAAGCTGAGTGAACTCATACCCTTAGGGGGGAATCACTGAACACAGACTTAATCGGTTCTTTTATCCGTTTTAACTACCCTCAGACCGGACCTGTAGCTCTGGTGTTAGAACTTGGGTTTAAGGACGATAGAAGGCCTTAGCTGTTGGTTGAAAGAGTAAGCCTTCTTTTTTTTTTCAGAGTCAAGTAGACTACTTTTTCAGTTAGGAGCTAGAAGCTTAAAAGCTGCTAGGGGCTAGGAGTTAGAGAGGAGGAGGGGGAAGAAGTCACTCGTATGAGTTGTTGTTACGGTTACGGTATGTAGTGCTCAACCGATAGGAACGAGTTACATACTTGGAACGAGAGGTTAGGAGGTACGCAGTAGCTCCACCGATAGAGGGAGGGATGTTTTGGACTCTACCGATAGTCGCTGGTCCTTTAGGGAACGAGCTACATAAAAGGAGCGAGAGAGTGACAGCGGGTGGGAGTGAAAGAGGCTGGAAAGTACGAATCAGGTTCTATGCCGACTGAAAGGAATATTTCTTACTTACAAGCTAAATACTTTTAGTGAGAAGGAGATAGGTACGTAGTCTTGCGCACTAGGAGTTTGAAGATGCCCAGAGTACAGCGCAACTTAGACCTTAATGGACGAGAGGCTCTTTCTTATTCTCGAATCCCCTGCTCTTAGAAACTCGTACAAAGAAGAAAAGAAGTACCATGCCACGGCACTTGCCTTCCCTTACTCTTACTAGCTCTTACTAGTACTAATGTGCAATCATTCCCTCCCTCACATGCATTTGCAACAGATTCTAACTAAGACCGGTAATCTCCGGCCATTCTCGGCATCTTCACTAGTTGCCCCTCTTCTATCATGTTGCATAGAATAAATAGGAGCTCCTCTTTATTCGTGGAGCCTCCATGAATAGCTTGGGCCAGCTCTTTCCACGTGTAGCCATGTGCAAGTGGCTGGCCCGAACTTCCCATAGTCAAAAATAAGACCTTCTCGATGTCTTCTTGGAGAGAAGAGACATCGAGTAAGGCAAGAGCTTCCCCCCTGGGTAACCCCTCCATAGATATACTATGGAGACAAGTTCCAGCCAAAAGAAATAAAAAGGCCCCCCACAAATAGCAAAAATGGATATAAAACAAAATCTCTATGATAGAGAATTCCATCATTTTTTTAAAGATCGAGTCAAGGGAGAATTCCACTTATAGTTTTTGGCTCGCAATAAAGCTGATCGAGCAACTAGTAGTCCTATCTATCCACCTCTCCAGACACAATATCTTGAGTACCTATGATGGTGACCACATCCGCTAGCATGTGATGTTTGGACATAAAATCGAGTCCTTGTAAATGGGCAAAGCCAGGTGCTCTTATTTTACAACGGTAAGGACGATTGCTTCCATTACTGACCAGAAAGACACCAAATTCTCCTTTAGGTGCTTCAACTGCGGTATAGGTAGAAGAAGCTGGTACGGAAAAACCTTCTGTATAAAGTTCGAAATGATGAATTAAGGATTCCATGGATAGTTTCATTCGACATCGTGATGGAGGACATAGTTTACGATCATCGGCTTTGATCATGCCACTAGGCATTTTATTAAGACATTGCACAATGATCCGAACACTTTGTCGCATCTCTTCAATACGAATACAGTAACGATCATAGCAATCTCCTCTGGTACCTACTGGTACGTCAAAATCCAACTGGTCATAAACATCGTAAGGTGCTGCTCTTCGCAAATCCCAGCATACCCCTGAACCTCTTAACATTACACCACTGAATCCCCAATCCTTTGCTTGCTGTGCAGTGACAGTACCAATATCCACTAATCGTTGTTTCCAGATACGGTTGCCGGTTAACATCTCTTCTAATTCGTCGATACGAGAAGCAAATTGTTGTGTAAAAGAATCAATATCTCGACATAAGCCAAGAGGCAGATCTTGTGCCACTCCACCTGGTCGTATGAAACTGGCATGCATCCTGGCTCCTGAGACTCTTTCATAGAATTCCAACAATTTCTCCCGCTCCTCAAAAGCCCACAGAAACGGAGTTAATGCTCCCACATCCATAGCATGAGTAGTTAAAGCAAGTGAATGATTTGAAATTCGAGTTATTTCACGGAATAACACTCGTATATATTGAGCTCGTAATGGTACCTCGCAATTCAAAAGTCTCTCTACGGCTGAAGAATGAGCGTGTTCTTGGGCCATCATAGAAACATAGATAGGGTCGACGACGGAACGAACAACGAAACTTTACGACAGCTTTTTCGTACACGTTCACTTGCATCACATACACAAGTGCTCTCTGAACCGTGCAATAAGGTTACCCATAACACGGCTCTCCCACTTGAGTTACCTTAGCCCCAGGCCATGCTATTCAATGATATTGGAAAAATGGCAGCGTAACGTATTGAAAGGTATGGAAAGCGTTTCCATAGGAGCCCAACTTCCCTCTTTGCTTTGCGACCTCATCACTTCAATTCAAGCGCAAACAAATTTCTTTCTTAGTGGAGGTGAAGGCCATAAGAGAAGATTGCCCTCCCGGTAAGGTAGTTTACTGTCTGACTTGTTAGAGTAAGGAAGACAATAAAAGGGTGCTGTCATCTATCTCGACCAGTTTCCCGAGGCGTTGGAAATCCAGACCGGCTCAGAGAATCACAGGTCCTTTGGACCTTTCGTTTCGCCAACAAAGAAGTCATCCTTGATGATATCCCATTCCTTCCCTGCCGAGCCGCCTCTCTTCGCCATTCGAAGTACTACCTCTGCCTTCCCTTTCTATAAGATACCCAGGCGCCCTCACTGCTCAAGTAAGTGCGCGACTCCGTATGAGGACCTCCTTCCCTTCTGCCCACTCTCCGTTCACGCGGTTCTCAAAGCAGAGGAGGAAGGGTGGGCAGCAGGTACCACGAGCCCTCTGTCCCACACATCTATCCAGAAGCAAGTGTAGTTCACCGGTTCCACCGAATGCTCCTATCTCTCGGCAAAGATATCGTGTGAGTGTGCAGTTATGCTTCGGATGCTTCGCCATAGAATAGATCGACCCAGTTCCCGTTCTTTTCCGGTGCACTCGCTTTATATCTCCGACACACAAGGAAGGACGCGGTGGGAAGGAAGCAGCCCTAGCCTCTGTCCGGCCGATCATTCCGCTGGCATCTTGCATTCACGCCTTCCGTTTGACTGCCACTCGGGGATGTAGTTGTAGATACGTTAGTCTTAGTGGGTCGTTGGCTCCACCTGTTATCTCCTTCTACGACATGCTGTTGTCGTCGCCATATTCCATATGTCACTTAGTCATCTCTGCCTCGCTGCGGGGCAGCACCTCCGAAAGAAACGGAGGACTTCATTCAGTGACTCCGCGATCGCCCTCTGAACGATCAGAATAAGGTAAAGCTTGAAGATAAGTTTTGTACTCTATTAATTTCTCAGTCCCTCTAGTCGGGTGGGCGCCGGCCGGTCTTTCGACCAGATATCCCCCTAAAAACCGTACGTGCGGGTCTCCCCGCATGCGGCTCACGCCATTCGAGGTGGCCCAGCCATTCGCAAATCCTGTAGTGAAATTGAGACTGCTCGACCTCGGGCGTGTAGGCAGCGCTGTCTGTCGTACCGTTGACTCTATCTATTCATTGAATTGACTTTTTTACATTTGGCTCGCTCCCCAAGAATTAATGCACTTCCCTTTACTTCATAGGGCCTTCTCTAATAGGGGAAAAGCCTTCCATTTCCGTCAAATGACCCGGCCTCCCCTGGCTCTTCCACCGTCCGGGCTCCCTTTCCTCCCTATGCTATGCTCCCCCGGCGCAGGCCTACCACGCTTCGCGCCTGCGGCGTTTTCGCCAGACGGTCTTTGCCAGTAGTGCCATCCTCCCCGCTGGCTGTATGGGCGGGTTGTCCCTCGCTGCTGCTGCGTTCTGTTAGGCTATGGATTACAGGAACAAATGTAGTTGAATGAGACAGCAGGCGGGTTACACGTTCCACTGTGCCGAGATATGAGGTGCAGGTGGTGATGATCACCCCGGGGTATGCGCTAGCGCCCTTGACAGGCACTCCAGGACCCGCCAACGCTCGTGAAAACCCGGGTCGGTCGGTCCTCCATTCATCCGACCGGAGGTGTGGATAACGAGGCCACCTTCACAACCTTCTCCCTTCTGTCCCTATGTTGTAGTAAGGTAGGGCGGTTCGCTTGAGTTGCTCAACCGCCCCTTAGCCCGGTGCTCATGACGCGCTACGGAATCTCCACCGTGCCGGGGGACCAAGCAGGGCATAGCTAGCGGCATAGGAGCCGACTCGGCGTCAGCGGCTTCGTGCCGCACTGGAGTGATCCAATATGTGGTTCCGCACGTTCCACCACTTCTCCGTTCATTTCCAATACTGATCGTGAAACACCATGAGCAGCAGGATGTTGAGGTCCGGAATTCGAAGTGAAATTTTTTATTTGCCCGTTCCTAGTCGTCATGGGAAAGAAACGCAGAAATAATAAAGAGATTATTCCCTGAGAGCTTGTCCATTACCACCAGTACCAGAAATGCATCTCCTTCGCCCGCGCGAGAGACTTCTATGCCCCATTCTACACACCCCGGGAGGGCTATTCAGTAATTACAGACAGATGTCTGATTTACGAATAGCATTCACTACCTTCCGATACGGAACAGAACCCCGTGTTCCATTATTGCCTATTTGAGACAAATAGCTGCGCAGGGTTTGCTTCGAGAAAGGCCGGCCGTTCTTGTTATAAAACAGAACGTCCCGGACCTCGAACCGTTTCCGGATGAGATCCGTATCCCGATACCCATCTCCGATGAGTGCTGCTTCGATCCGTCTTTCGAGCAGCATTCTCATCTCGAGTATCTCCATCTGATGC